TAATAGTAAGAAGTATAAAAAAAGAAGTTCTTTGTATATATGTTCGAACCACAGTTGGTCATATTTCTCTTTATCGAGAAATCGAAGAAGCTATCCAAGGGTTTTGCCGAGCCTACTCGTATGGTACCTAATCATATCGTATCTAAGTTAAGACACCCGTGTGATTTTTGATTTCTTCAGTTCAGCTAGGACCACAGTTCCTGAATTTCTATGCGAATCAAGATCGAGAAAAGGAAGTTTTCCACTCACTGACTCAAACCCATTGTCGAACTCCACTCAGCGGAATAGGGAGGTACTTATGGCAGAACGGGCCAGTCTGGTTTTTCACAATAAAGTGATCGATGGAACCGCTATTAAACGACTTATTAGTAGATTAATAGATCACTTCGGAATGGCATATACATCACACATCTTGGATCAAGTAAAGACTCTGGGGTTCCGACAAGCCACTGCTACATCCATTTCATTAGGAATTGATGATCTTTTAACAATACCTTCTAAGGGGTGGCTAGTCCAAGATGCCGAACAACAAAGTTTGATTTTGGAAAAACACCATCATTATGGTAATGTACACGCGGTAGAAAAATTACGCCTCTCTATTGAGATATGGTATGCTACAAGTGAATATTTGCGACAAGAAATGAATCCTAATTTTAGGATGACGGACCCCCTTAACCCAGTCCATATGATGTCGTTTTCGGGAGCTAGAGGAAATGCATCTCAAGTACACCAATTAGTAGGTATGAGAGGGTTAATGTCAGATCCACAAGGACAAATGATTGATTTACCTATTCAAAGCAATTTACGTGAAGGGCTGTCTTTAACAGAGTATATCATTTCTTGTTATGGAGCCCGCAAAGGCGTTGTGGATACTGCTGTACGGACGTCGGATGCTGGATATCTTACACGCAGACTTGTTGAAGTAGTTCAACACATTGTTGTACGTAGAACAGATTGTGGCACCACCCGAGGCATTTCTGTGAGTCCTCGAAATGGGATGATGCCGGAAAGGATTTTTATCCAAACATTGATTGGCCGTGTATTAGCGGACGATATATATATAGGAACGCGATGCGTCGCCATTCGAAATCAAGATATTGGAATTGGACTTGTCAATCGATTCATAACCTTTCAAACACAACCAATACCTATTCGAACCCCCTTTACTTGTAAGAGTACATCTTGGATCTGCCGATTATGTTATGGCCGGAGCCCTACTCATGGCGACCTGGTCGAATTGGGGGAAGCTGTAGGCATTATTGCAGGTCAATCTATTGGAGAACCGGGTACTCAATTAACATTAAGAACTTTTCATACCGGTGGAGTATTCACAGGGGGTACTGCAGAACATGTGCGAGCCCCTTCTAATGGAAAAATAAAATTCAATGAGTATTTGGTTCATCCCACACGTACACGTCATGGGCATCCTGCTTTTCTATGTTATATAGACTTGTATGTAACTATTGAAAGTGAAAATGTTATACATAACGTGACTATTCCACCCAAAAGTTTGATTTTAGTGCAAAATGACCAATACGTAGAATCAGAGCAAGTGATTGCTGAGATTCGCGCGCGAGCATCCACTTTTAATTTTAAAGAGAGGGTTCGAAAACATATTTATTCTGACTCAGAGGGAGAAATGCACTGGAGTACCGATGTATACCATGCGCCAGAATTTACATATAGTAACGTACATCTTTTACCAAAAACAAGTCATTTGTGGATATTATCAGGAGGTTCGTGCAGATTCAGTGCAGCCCCCCCCTCACTCCACAAGGATCAAGATCAAACGAACGTTCATTCTCTTTTGGCTGAAGGACGATATTTTTCTAGTCTTTCAGTAAATAATGATCAAGTGAAACACAAATTTTTTGGTTTAAATCTATCTGATAAAAAAGAAAGCTGTATTCCTGATTATTCAGAAGTGAATCGAATCATATATACGAGTCATTGTAATCTCACATTTCCTACTATTCGTCATGATAATTTTTTATTGACAAAGAGGCGAAGAAATAGATTCATCATTCCATTCCAATCAATTCAAGAACAAGAGAAAGAACGGATGCCCCGTCCCGGTATTTCGATTGAAATACCTATAAATGGTATTTTTCGTAGAAATAGTATTCTTGCCTATTTCGACGATCCTCAATACAGAAGAAAGAGTTCGGGAATTACTAAATACGGAACCCTAGGGTTGCATTCAATCCTCAAAAAAGAAGATTTAATTGAGTACCGAGGAGTCAAAGAATTTAAGCCAAAATACCAAACGAAATTAGATCGATTTTTTTTCATTCCTGAGGAAGTGCATATTTTACCCGAGTCTTCTTCCATAATGGTACGGAACAATAGTATCATTGGGATAGATACACGAATCACTTTAAATACAAGAAGTAGAGTCGGTGGCTTGGTCCGAATGGAGAGAAAAAAAAAAAGGATTGAACTAAAAATCTTTTCTGGAGATATCCATTTTCCCGGAGAGATGGATAAGATATTCCGACAC